ATATTAGGATTTAAAGTAAAATGATTATGGTCTTGTAATCATAAAGATATTGGTACATTATACTTATTAGCTGGTGCGTGATCAGGAATGATCGGAACCGGGTTGAGGATGATTATTCGATTAGAATTGGGCCAGGCCGGCTCATTGATTGGAGATGATCAGATTTACAATGTGGTTGTAACTGCTCATGCTTTTATTATAATTTTTTTTATGGTTATGCCTATTTTAATTGGGGGATTTGGAAATTGACTAGTGCCTTTAATATTAGGCGCAGCAGATATGGCCTTTCCACGAATAAATAATATAAGATTCTGGTTCTTAATGCCAGCGTTAATCATACTGCTCTCAAGGTCATTAGTCGAGAGTGGGGCAGGGACTGGGTGAACTGTTTACCCGCCGCTATCGAGAAATATTGCACATGCAGGGGCATCCGTAGATTTCGCTATTTTTTCTCTTCATTTGGCCGGGGTCAGATCAATTCTGGGGGCAGTAAACTTTATTAGAACATTGGGCAATTTGCGGGTATTTGGTATATTATTAGACCGAATGCCACTGTTTGCTTGAGCTGTTTTAATTACTGCAGTCTTATTATTATTGTCATTACCGGTATTAGCCGGGGCTATTACAATACTGTTAACCGATCGGAATTTGAATACTTCATTCTATGATGTGGGCGGTGGTGGAGATCCTATTTTATACCAGCACTTGTTTTGGTTTTTTGGGCATCCTGAAGTATATATTTTAATTTTACCGGGATTTGGTCTAATTTCTCACATTGTTGCTCAAGAGAGTGGGAAAAAGGAAACATTTGGAGTATTGGGGATAATTTATGCTATATTGGCTATTGGTATCCTAGGGTTTGTTGTATGGGCTCATCACATGTTTACTGTGGGTATGGATGCTGACACTCGGGCCTATTTCACTACGGCTACTATAATTATTGCCGTACCAACAGGTATTAAGATTTTTAGTTGGCTTGGGACCTTCCACGGAGTTCGATTTTCTATATCCCCTGCACTTTACTGGTCTTTAGGATTTGTCTTTTTATTTACAGTTGGGGGATTAACGGGGATTGTCCTTTCCAATTCATCATTAGATGTGGTATTGCACGACACTTATTATGTGGTTGCCCATTTTCACTATGTTTTAAGAATGGGGGCGGTATTCGCCCTTATGGCCGGATTTGTAAACTGATTTCCTTTAATAGTTGGGCTTACAATAAACCCTAAGTGGCTTAAAGCCCAATTTGTAATAATATTTATTGGAGTAAATATAACTTTTTTCCCAATACATTTTTTAGGCTTAGCTGGAATGCCGCGGCGTTATTCAGATTATCCTGACAGGTTTATATATTGAAATGTATTCGCAAGAGTTGGGTCAATTGTTTCAACTGTTTCCGTTATGTTTTTTCTTTTTATTTTATGGGAGTCATTAGTGAGTCACCGCCCAGCTATTTCAAGTAATCATCTGAGAACTTCACTGGAAATAATACATTCTTTCCCCCCAATAAACCATAGATACACATCTATTCCATTAGTTGCTTATTGCTGTAAAAATTATAATTTAAAATTATGAGATCAATATAAAATAATTTTTTTAATGCTTGTGTTTACAATATACGTTTGTTTCTCCTTAGACATAATATCCAGATTGATAATTTTTATTATGGTGGAAATATGCCTATATAGATTACTGTTGTCGACTAGTTGATTCCATGTGATAATTCTATTAATGGTTTTAGAGATGTTGATATTATTGGTGTTTCTATTAATTAATCTTACTATCTTATCTGTGAAGATATCAGGGATTTTTGTTTTTATGTTTATTACTCTTAGTGTGGCAGAGGCGAGAGTTGGAATATCCCTACTAACTATGCTAGTCCGAAGGAATGGAAATGATTTTATAGGGGTATCTATCTTTTAAAATTATTTAAAAAGGTGTTTTGAAAACACCCATAAGAAGGTTTTTCTAATAATTTTATACTTTATAATTTAATTAAAAATATTAGTTTTGTAAACTAATTATGTCCTAGGACTGGAGTATATAAATTGTTAAATATAAATTATATGTTGTTAAATTTATAGTTTGGGAAAATTTTATTATTTTACAATTAAAAAGAGCATCTCTCTCTAAAAAAAAGGTACTATACTATTATTAATTAACTTAAAATGGGGAAAGATACCTTTTGCATCATGTATAAATAAGAATAAAAAATAAGAAGTTTCACGAATAATTAAGAATAAAAAATATACGGTTAAAAATGTGGTAACATTTTAATAAATATAGTTTTTGGAATGATATGTTTAAATTAAATAAATTCTTGTTAAATTTTAATAGGTTAAATCTAATTGTTAGAAAAATATAATATTTTAGGAGATAAGTCTTAAGATTTTAATTAAATAAAAAATATAAAAGTATAAAATATAAATATTAATGTTAAATAGAATATATTAAAATTCTAAGTGTTTAGGTTTTAGGGTTTATTGTTAGAAAATTTTTTAAGGTTAAATTATATAACTTTATTGATTATATTTATATGAGTAGTTAAATTGTAAAAAATAAAAATAAATAAAAATTTTTTAGTTTAAAATAAAAATTAAGATAAAATTACTCGACTCTATATATTTAGCCTGTTTATCAAAAACATTGTAAATTAGATTTATAATGCCTGCTCAATGAAATATTTAAATAGCCGCGTTAGTGTTAAGGTAGCATAGTAATTAGTTTTTTAATTGGAAAATGGAATGAATGGTTTCACTAAGATATGGTATTTATGCTAATAAATGAAATTTTAATTTAAGTGAAAATACTTAAAAGATCTTTTAAGACGAGAAGACCCTATGAAGCTGATAGACCATAAATATAATTATTATAAATTTTTAAGTTTATTTTTTGGGGTAAAATTTAATAATTTTATTTAAATGGGCTTATTTTAATTGATCCTTTAGGAATTATGAAAGAGCTCCTCTAGGGATAACAGCATTATACCTATAAGAGTTCTTATCAGAATAGGTGTTTGTGACCTCGATGTTGAATTAAATACTTTTATTTGTGCAGGAGCTAATAAAAGACGGTCTGTTCGACCCTTAATATTTACATGATTTGAGTTAAAATCGACGCAAGTCAGATTGGTTTCTATCTAAAATTCAAAGTATTATTACTTAGTACGAAAGGAATAGTAATAGTTTTTTTAATTTAGTATAAATAATTACTTTTTATTTACAATAAAAAAATGTTTCTTGACAATTAAAACTTACAGAATTCCTCAAATAAGGCCCATAAACTGATTTTTTTTGTTTTTATATTTTAATTCCATACTGTACATAACTATCGTAAAGATTTATTTTTTAAGAAATTTCTATGTAGAAAGACACAAGGAAAAAGAGGTTATAACTATAACTATATTTTTTATAATTTAAATGACAAATCTTTTTTCATCGTTTGATCCAACTGTAAGGATTATATCTATGAGATTGAGGCTAAATTGATTAGCCGCGTCGATTAGGGTTTTATTTTTACCACAAACTTACTGGTTAGTTAATTCCCAGATTATTAAGAGTTTTTTAAAGGTAATATTCTATTTAAAGGAAGAACTGTCAGCCGTATTTGGGGCCACTGCTATGCCGGGTACGATTTATATTTACATTAGTATCTTCTTTTTTATCCTGTTTTCAAATTTTATGGGATTAATGCCATATATCTTCACAAGAACTAGTCATCTGTCTATAACTCTCTGCCTGTCCCTTCCACTTTGAATTGGTAGGATAGTGTGATCAATTGTGTTTCAATATAATAGTTTATTAGCACACCTGGTTCCAACCGGAACCCCCAGGTTTTTAATACCCGTTATGGTAGTAATTGAAACTGTGAGAAATGTTATTCGTCCGGCTACCTTAACAATTCGATTACCAGCCAATATAGTTGCTGGCCATCTCCTATTAACATTACTAGGGTCTCAGGGCCCAGCCTTAGGCTTTCTCATATTAATAGGCCTGTTCGTTGGCTTAGTGCTACTCTTACTATTAGAGGTAGCAGTTGCCTGTATCCAGTCTTACGTATTTACCATCTTAAGGTCTCTCTACTTAAATGAGTTAATAGGGGTGGGATTTAATAAGAAAATAGTTTAAAAATGTCAAATATAATGTGTCATCCGTATCATATAGTAGACGAGTCTCCCTGGCCGTTGTTTGGTTCAATGGGGGGCCTATACTTAACAACAGGTATAGTTTCCTGGTTTCACTTGAATTCAATAGTTCTTTTTTTCATTGGTAATATTACGTTAGCACTGGTAATAGTTCAATGGTGGCGTGACATCTCTCGTGAGGGCGCTATTCAAGGCCTTCACACATCCATTGTTGAATTGGGGCTACGGTGAGGTATGGCTCTATTCATTGTGTCAGAGGTTTTTTTTTTTGTGAGGTTTTTTTGAGCCTTCTTCCACAGGAGCCTGGCTCCTAATATTGAGGTTGGGTCTCTTTGGCCACCCTTTGGTATTAAGGTTTTCAACCCATTTCAGGTTCCCCTACTAAATACAATTGTGTTAATTTCATCTGGAATTAGTGTGACCTGGGCCCATCATGCCCTTATAGCTGGGAATTTTTCTCAGACTAAGCAGGGATTAATTGTTACCGTCGTTCTTRGGCTGTATTTTACAATGTTACAGGGGTTGGAGTATTATGAGGCGAGGTTCACCTTTGCTGACAGTGTATACGGTTCCACTTTTTTTATTGCAACCGGATTCCACGGGTTACATGTAATTGTGGGGACTATTTTTTTAATAGTGACGYTGGCTCGACACGTAATGTATGAATTTAGGGCATCTCACCATTTTGGGTTTGAGGCGGCTGCTTGGTACTGGCATTTTGTCGACGTAGTTTGATTATTTTTATATATGGTAATTTATTGATGAGGGAGAATTTAGGCCAAGTTACGCATAGCCAGAAAAAAAAATAAAAAATTTTTTTATTGGTAGCCCTGCATAAACAAATAAAATTTCCTGAAAATTAAACACACCTGTTGCAAACAGGCATAGTATGATTGCCTCTTAATATGACGAAGAAAAAAGAAGGAAAGGGAAGAAATTAAATATATAAATTAATTAGATATATATATATATATCTAATTAATTTATTTATTAATCTAGTCAATTTATATACTAAATTTAAATTTACATATTAAATTTATATTTAATTAATATTTAATTAATATTTAATTAATATTTAATTAATATTTAAATTCATACTTAAGTTCATACTTAAGTTCATACTTAAGTTCATACTTTATGTTTTTGATTCATATAAGCTTAGGCATATAAACTATAGTTTGTCTGTCCAATTCTACGTTCGCTTTTATTTTATTGTCATGCCTTAAAATTTTTAAGTTTGTTTAATATAAAGAAATTGTACCACACTAATTAAAAATATTTCAAGTAATTCGGTTATTCTGAGAAGTTATGCAGCGGTCATTGGGGGCATTTCAAATTAATTTAATAGTCTTTATATTTGGTTTTTGGTTTGTCCTATTTATTGGTTTTACGTGTTTTCGTATTGGTGTTGGTGACAAAGTTTGTATTTATTATAATACGCTATATACAAAAAAATGTATTGCATAATTAACGCCAAGATAACATTTAGTTGGTGTGCGAGTATTTGAGTTTGAAGGGAGTATAGTAATTACTTGTAGAGGTCTTAAAATTTAAAAATATCTCAAATTAATTTAATAGTAAAAGAAATTACTCTAAGCCCATTCGAAAATATTTCAAGTAATTTGGCTATTTGGGAAGTTGTGCAGCGCACCTTAAAAGCTATTTCAAATTAATTTGATGACTTTTATCTTGGGTTTTTGGTTTGGCTTATTTATCGGTTCTGTGTGCCCTTCGTGCTGACAGTGGTGGCGAGGTTTATATTTATTGTAATACATTGCATGCTTAAAAACATGCATTGCGTAATAATATTAAATACACCCAGTTAGAATGTGGGTGGGGTAGATTGGGAGAATTTATAGTAACTATTCGCGGGCCCTCTAGAACTTAAAAACATTTCAGTTATACTGTAGTCATTGGGCATTTTACCTGGCATATGCGTAGTTCTGGTATTGGTCATATTAATGTGGCCTATTTATTATTACTTAGGTCTTTGAAGTTAGTGGGCGGCTCTCTGTATCGGTATAGTGCCTAAGTGTGGGCCTAGTTACTTAATATTTAAGGGTTGTCTTAATATCTGTATTTACTATATGAATTAATTTGATGGTTTCTATATTAAGTTTTTGGCTTATTTATTGGTTTTATGTGCCTTTCGTGCTGACAGTGGTGGCGAAGTTTGTATTTATTGTAATACGTTGCATGTCTTAAAATATGCACTGTGCAATTAATATTAAATAAATCTAGTTAGAATATGGGCAGCGTAGGTTGGGAAAATCTGTGGTAACTATTTACGGACCCCCTAGAATTTAAAAATATTTCAATTATGCTGTAGTCATTGGGCATTTTATCTGGCATACGCGTAGTTCTAGTATCGGTCACATTAATGTGGCCTATTTATTATTACTTGGGTCTTTCGAATTAGTGGGCGGCTCTTTGTGTCGGCATAGTGCCTAAGGACTGGGCCGGCTACTTAATATCTAAGGGTTGCATAAAATATCTGTATTTATTATATGAATTAGTTTGGTAATCATATGTGGCAGGGCCTTCCGACGAGGCGGTCAGGTGAATGTGGGAGGACTTAGGAGCTTTGAGAACTGCCTGTCCTATTAGGACGGGGCAGGGGCGGTTGCCCTGCTGTGGTGACTAGTGTAGGCATACTATACTATTGAGTGTGTCTCGCTAGCAGCTTTAGCATGTGGGGACTCACAGGGCTGGACATATGTGTGCGTGTTTTAAGGTGGGGGGTTGGTAGCTTATGTGCTGTCTTTAGTAATAATGTGTTTTTAGTAAAAAAATGTTGCCAGGTGCTTTGGTATGCATATAAGTTCGTTTATTATATATAGGTAATAATCTGTTTGTGCTGATGGGGGCAGGCTCCTGATGTGGCTTATTTTTATCTTAAGCAAGAGTCTAGATTATCATATTTATTTTACCAATTTGGGCACGTTAGGTCAGGTATCTTGTGGGTCGTTGCTAATATGGATTAGGACGTTGTAGGATATGGGCTACTTGTGGGGGGGTTTTTGGTTGTGGGCCCTCTTTGCTAATCTTAGTTATTTAAAGTATTTTTATATATGGGGGGGATTTATGTGTCATTTAGCTCATGATTGTTTCTACGTGTCAGCTGACTCTAGGTCGGGTTAATATAATTATAAAATACACCCCCTCCCATACAGTGGTATATGTTTAGTTTAACTATTATATTGGTTCAGGTTTAGGGTTGCTTCCGCGCTATTGTTTTTATTGGTGTGGCTCTCGTGTAGGCGTCCTCCAATTATGGTAACGCCGTACTGGACCTCGGGCTGATCTGTATAGCCTGGTAAGTCTTTAAGACTCAGAAGATTCTTGTGGTGAGGTAGGGTGTTTCATTAGGCGGACTAAGTGAGCGTTTTGATTATTTATGTGGTGCAAAATTACTCGTGGATAGAATGGGGGTCTACCGAATATTAGCAGTGTGGTAATTATTATCCGGGGCACGGGAGGGGTTTAAGTATTTGGTGTTATTGCTTGATCTGGCGGGATGTCTACGCACACCTGCTCTCTTCTGGTGTACTATTTAGGGACTGGGCAGCAGGCATATCATGTTAACCGCTAGTTGGGGCTATGTACATAGCGGTGTGCCCCGGCTGTGTGGTTTGATCGCACGGGAGCTATTTAGGTGGGGCGGGATACTCTTTGTATTACCGGTGGGAATTTATTAAACTGGGGCGATTAGTGGGGGTTATGGGTTGCTCTGTGTATAGCATGTACGCGCACACCTGCAGTGGGAATTTAGAAAAAGCACGCACTTTACCACTACCGTATCGGTCGGTTAGCACCTATCTAAATTTACTGGGCTACTTATTTTAAGTTCGTACACATGTACTTATTTGTCATTGAATGCTTTGTTCAAGTCTGGTGTTTTAGACTATCTTTTCTGTGGGACTACTTAAATAAGAAAAATTTATAACTGTATTGGGCATTTATAAGATACTAGCTACGACTGTGTTAGCGGAGGGGGGATAAAACTGGGCCCACAAGACCACATATTAGGGAAAGAGCGATTAAACATTGTACCTGCCCAGGCTCTCAAGTATTAAGCGGCCCGTAAGTAGCTAAGGAAGAAACCATGGGGGTTAATTACCTTTAGTGAGCCTGTCAGTGTCTTTAGACTACAATTAATGGGATCTTCCCGGTAGGCCATATCTAAGAGGCTGACGAAGCTTGCTGCAACTTAACTTGTTTAATTATTTGCCCATAGTAATTATCTAAATAAAAAGAAATAGTTTATTATTATATTAGATAAGTATTGGCGAGACACTAATGATGATAAGGGGCCACACATGTGAAAAGAGGACTAAAAGCTCACGAAAGCACATATTAGAGAGAGAGTAAGAATAATTAAACATGGCACCTTGTTGGGTTCTCGAATATAAGACTAACCTGTAGGCAGCTGAAAAAAATGAGATGAGAATAACCCTCCTTAATAGCAGGGCTGTCAGGGTTCTCAGGTTTACAATTAATAGGATTTCTCCTAGCAGATTATATGTAAAGGGGCCCCCGAAGTTTGCTATGCAGAGCATAAATCATATAATTCTCATACCTGGGAAAAAGTTTAGGATTCCCTTATTACATATGATACTCCGTGAGTGGGCCCGCTCATATATTATATTAGCACAAGAAAATATACCAGATGAGCAGACACCGTGGGCGATTATAACTATTATTGCCCCATTAATACCTCACGATGAGAATGATAGAACGCCAACAATAATCAGTGCCATATGCACTACTGACGAGTAGGCAATTATTACTTTTATATCTCTATGGCTTAGGCAGACAACCCCTAATAGGCCCCCCCCCAGAAGAGAAAAAACTATCACTTTAACTAATAGGTCTGATGAACCAAATAATACCCCCAGACGGAGTAGCCCGTAGCCACCTAGCTTTAGTAGTACGCCTGCCAGAATTATTGACCCCGCTACGGGGGCTTCAACATGGGCCTTAGGTAACCATTGGTGGACAAAAAATATTGGGAATTTGACTAAGAAGGCTGTAATCGTTATAAGAGTGATGAGTTGGTTATTTATAAAGAAGTTGTTTAGAAATGTTAAGTAGAATATCGATCTCCTGAAAGAGTTGTTTATGATAAGTAGAATTACTAGTAAAAGTGGGAGAGAGGCAAATAGGGTATAGAAGAGGAGGTACAGGCTTGCTTTTAGCCGCTCCATTTGATATCCTCATCCCATGATAATCATAAAGATGGGGAGGAGGGACCACTCAAAAAAAAAATAGAATATTAAAACCCTGTTCGAGGAGAAGGAGCACACTAATCTAAGATTTAAGATTAAGAATAATGAAAAGAGGGAGTTTATTATAAATGAGTTAAATTGTCTAAATTTTATCAGGATGGTGATTCAAAGGGTTATAATTATTAATCTGATTGAGATTATATCATAATTTAGTATCCTGATTATGTTAAACATGTTTCTTATATTTAGCGGAAATAGGGCAAAAATTATTATACTTGATAGAAGTGGGAGCTGAATACTAACGGGAGCTATGATTATTAGGGTTGAGATAATTAAGATTTTTATTATATTGGTAGTAAAAGAAGAAAACTACATAACCTATTCTATCAAAATAGTCCTTTTTATCAGGCATTTTACTTATTTTAAGATAAGGTCTCACATATATTGAATCATATAACTGATAAAATAGTATATGAAGTAAACCCCAGATAGAATTTGCCCTAGAAGAATATAGGGGTCTTCTACGGGCCGTGCACCAAGTCAGGTTAGAAGGACTCACACATTAATATGAACTCAAAAAAGAAGCTTATTTATTGGGTAAAATATATAGCCCCGGAACTTACTAGTATAAATAAATGGGCAAATTATTAAAATTAGAATAGAGAGTGCTAAAGCTATAACGCCGCCCAATTTATTGGGAATTGACCGCAAGATCGCATAGGCTATTAAGAAGTATCATTCGGGTTGAATATGAACAGGTGTCACTAGCGGGTTATCCGGAATAAAATTTTCTGGGTCTCCGAGCAACCATGGAAACAGGAAGCAAATAAACGATAGGCCAATCAGCATTACAATAAAGCCAAAAACATCCTTAGTTGAGAAATAGGGGTGAAAGGCAACCTTATCAAAATTTCTATTAATGCCCAGGGGATTATTTCTACCCGTTTGGTGTAGGAAGAGTAGGTGAACTATTCTTATTCCTGCAACCACGAATGGCAGTAAAAAATGTAATGAAAAAAACCGAGTCAGGGTAGCATTATCAACTGCGAAGCCTCCCCACATTCATTGTACTAGGTCTCCACCAATATATGGAATGGCTGAGAACAGGTTTGTAATAACTGTGGCACCTCAAAAAGATATTTGTCCCCAGGGGAGAACATAGCCTAGAAAGGCAGTGGCCATTACGATTAGTAAAATCACCACTCCGACTAATCAAGTAGGAGTAAAAAAATAGGACCCGTAATATAGTCCTCGCCCCACATGTAGAAATAGGCAAATAAAAAAAAATCTTGCGCCGTTAGCGTGAAACATTCGAAGCAGTCATCCATAGTTTACATCACGCGAGATGTGATTTACCCTGTAGAAAGCAAGTGAAATATCTCCACAGTAGTGCATGGCTAAGAATAGGCCGGTTAAGATTTGGATAATTAGGCATAGGCCTAGCAAGGATCCGAAATTTCACATAGCTCTAATATTAGTTGGTGTTGGTAACTCATAAAGTGCCCCTCTGGCAATTTTCAATAGTGGGTGTGTTTTTAGTAAAGATGTCATTATTTAGGATGCTCACTCTAAGGACCCCTGATTTCACTCGTGAATTAGCCCTAGCAGTAAGATTACTAGGAAAGTGATGATTAGAAAAGTTAGTGGATAGGTGTTGGACCTGCAAAAATTTGTAAGGAAAGGAAATATGAGAATCAATTCAACGTCAAAAACTAGAAAAATAATAGCAATGAGGAAGAACCGCAATGTGAAAGGCAGGCGAGCATTGAACTTAGGAGAAAACCCGCACTCAAAAGGTCTTATTTTTTCTCGGTCAAAAACTAGCTTTTTCCTCAGGAGGGAACCCGCTAGCAATACCACAGAAACCAAGATTAAAATGGTTAATACAAATACCAGGTAGATTAAAATAAATTAGAGAGATAGACTCAGAGCTTAGGCCGAAACTAAGTGCGTTATTTCGCTTTCTAATTGGTGGTGAAAAAAAAAAGACTTATTTAGTATTTTAAAATTTGCAATTTTATGTAATTTATTATACTACCTCTTATGTGGTTAATTTATAGGCTATAAATATTTATTAGGTGTTTAATTTAACTAAAATATTAATTTGTCAAATTAAAAATATCTGAATAGATAATATCTAGGTTTAAGGTGGCAGATAAATGTGCTAATCTTAAAAGTTAGAAATAAAATATAATTTTCCTTAAAAATAGTATTAAGACCATTATTGGGTTTTTATTTATTATTAGCAATAACCTTGTTAATTTCATTCAGTAGAAGATCACCATATATAATATGAGTATCTTTAGAGTTAAACATATTAAGGTTTTTACCAATCATGTCTTCTGAGATGGGACTGGCTTTAGAGAATACTATAAAATACTTTTTGGTACAGAGCTGGGCCTCAATCGTTTTTTTAATGGGGATTTTTTTTTCTGTTTTATTTTGGGAGAGTATAATATATCTATCTATATTAGGAGTTATGCTAAAGTTGGGGGCTGCCCCACTTCATGGTTGATTTATTTCAATTTTGAAGACTTGTTCTTTATGGGTCCTCGTTTTTTTGTCTAGGGTTCAAAAGATAATTCCGTTAATAATCTTGAGAAATTTACATATTAGTTCCTTTCTAATGTTGGTCTTTTCTATATCAACTTTTCTTTTTGTTATAGTAAGGCTACCTGGGGCCATTAGCCTGAATAAGATCTTAGCTCTCTCTTCCATAGGAAATCTAATTTGATTTTTAGTCAGGTCCCAGGTGCAGATGAAATTGTTCATATTGTTTATGTTTATCTATATCTTATTATTATTAGGTGTGCTTCTACTATATAAAAAAACGGGCCTAAATCAGTTTATGCAGATTAATGGGATAGTGTTTACTGACAAGATTATAATATTGTTTGTTTTTATGTCATTGGGGGGGTTGCCCCCCTTGTTAGGGTTTTTAGGTAAGTTAGTTATTTTAAAAAATATTATAATATATATAAATATGGTATTTTTAGTTATATTAATTTACACTTCATTGATAATCCTATACAACTATATCTCTCGTATGTTCTTTTTACTGAATTATATGCCATCTATTAAGTATTGTTTTAAGGCAGAGCCGAGGCTCCTAAAAAAAACTACTTATTTAATATCTGTAGTGGGATTTAATTTATTTATGGTTATGCCTATTTAGATATTATAAATTGAGGTCAATTTGGTCTTCAGGATGCTAACTCTCCAATTATGGAGGAGTTAATTTTTTTACATGATTTTATTAACATGGTGTTAGTATTTATTATTAGGTTTGTTGGTTATATCATAATTAGAATAGTCTATAATAAGTATATCAATATAAATTTGCTTGAGAGTCAGATAATTGAGTGTATTTGGACTATTATCCCCGCTATTATTTTAATCCAGATTGCTATGCCGTCTCTACTGCTATTATACATATTAGACGAGTCAGTTGATTCCGCACTAACTATGAAAGTCTTAGGTCATCAATGATACTGAAGGTATGAGTACACAGATTTTTGATCAATATCAAATAATACTCAGATTGAGTTTGACTCGTATATGATCCCTGTTAATGAGTTAGAAGATAATATGTTTCGCCTACTGGATGTAGATAATCGTACGACAGTGCCATTTAATGTTCATATTCGTATGTTAATCTCGTCCGCAGATGTTTTACATGCGTGGACAGTGCCATCATTGGGGGTAAAAGCGGATGCTGTGCCTGGGCGCCTAAACCAGGTTAAATTTGTGGGGCAGCGCCCCGGTATTTTCTTTGGGCAGTGCTCAGAAATCTGTGGTGCAAATCATAGTTTTATACCTATTGTAATAGAGATTGTTAGGCCTAGCTCATTTCTAAACTGGGTTGTGTGTATGTATGAATATTAGTTAAAGCTTTAAAGAAGCAGGTTATTGTTAATATCCAGATGAAATACTTTTCTAACTAATATTAGACTGTTAAAAAATATAAATTTCTAATTTATTATTAAAGCATCAGTGTTTTAGTCTTAGGGGATTAAGTTAAAAAAACTGTTAAACTTCAAATTTAAAATTAATTTATAATTATCTTCTAAAATAAAGTAATCAATGATGTTAGATTTTTAATCTAAATATAGGATAAGTCCTCTTATTTAAGATACATAAGCTAAAATAAGCTAAGGAGCTCATAACTCTTTGATAGGATTACCTTGTCTCTACTTCTAAATAATTTAAAGAAAATATTAATTTTGGAGATTAGAATTAAGCTCGGCTTTTTAGAAATTTCATCTGGCAGATAAATGTAACAAATTTAGGATTTGGAGATAAATAATATATTTGATGGAATATATATATGTTATTGTAAGGAAGCATGAAAAATTTTGAGTTTTTAGGATATAGTTAAAACTATGACGTATAAGTCCTTATAATATAAAAAATATATCACATTTTCAATGTGCAAATAGGGCTGCGCCCTTGAGGATTAACAGATAGAGAGGATAACCTATACCTAAATTTACAGTTTAGTGCTATTTCAGCCACACTATCAATTAGATAAAATAGGCTAAAAAGCACCGTATAAGTGCAAATTATAAATCATGTGTGAATACTATTCTTATTTAAGATACAGTTGTATATTTTTGACACCACAAATCAATATTTTATATAAATTACTTAAATATGTTTATAGAATTAGGTAGAAGATAAACACAACAGTGGCAATTTCTACAACCTGTATAATATATGTGTAGGATAGAAAATCTAGATACCTGTTAGACAGGCTTAAGTCAAATACTCTTAGCACTTTTTTAAACAGGATAAGTTCTGCCCATCTCATTTCGACAATTTTTGAGAAAGACTTGGAAAATATTAGAGAGTTATTCAAGGTTCTTAATCTAAAGGTTAGTGGTATAAACCATATGTTACCTAAGAATCAACTAAGTAAGCTTGACCTGAGAAAAGAGGAGCTCAGGTAATAGTAGTATATGAATAAGATGGCCGATATAATGCATAGGAGGATAATTCTTTTTATTCAGGCAGGTAAAAAAATTATTCTCATAGACGAGAAGATATTTCAGCTAAGCATTATACCGCCCAAAATTGAGAATGGTAAGAGCACAGCTATTCCTGATAGTATTATCTTATCTCCTTCTAGCATGGAAAAAAAGGTCTCAGACTTAGATATATTAATACCCACTAAGAATCTGAGTCGGCAGGAATACGCCACAGTTAGGAACGTAGCCACAATTATTAGGAATAGCATAAAAAGGCTTAGGCCTTTTATTAGCATTATTTCTAAGATAATGTCCTTTGAGTAGAATCCCCTTAAGAACGGGAGACCACATAGCCTTAGGTTTGCTACTATTATGATAGATATAGTAATGGGTAATGATATTTGTCCAAGTCCTATTTTCCGGATGTCTTGGTAATCTTTCATGTTATGGATGATTATTCCCGCACATATGAATAATATAGCTTTGAAAAAGGCGTGTGACAGGAGGTGAAAATACGCCAAGATTGGGTTCCCGGCCCCCAAGATTATTATTATAATCCCTAATTGTCTAAGTGTTGATAGGGCAATAATTTTTTTTATATCTATTTCTAATATGGCTGCTAGTCCTGCCATCATTATTGTTAAGGTTCCAACAACTATTAAGATCTCTGCACTCTTGGACTCCACTAAATAAATATTTATTCGAATCAGTACATAGACCCCAGCTGTTACCAGTGTCGAAGAGTGCACCAGGGCAGATACGGGAGTTGGGGCAGCTATTGCGGCCGGCAACCACGCTGAGAAGGGCATTTGAGCTCTTTTTGTGCAAGCTGAGGTAATGATGATTATAAGCAGCACGGCGGGCAATATTTTTGATCTTCTGGTTCTATATAAAAAAGTTCAGTTCCCAAATGAGAGCATTATTCCAATGGAGATTAGTAGTCCAACATCACCCAGCCGGTTAGTTAGTGCAGTGATTATTCCTGCGTTATATGATTTAGATCTTTGATAAAAGATAACTAATAAGTAGGAAGTTACACCGAGTCCATCCCACCCTAAGAGAAGGCTAATAATATTAGGACTTAGAATAAGTAAAAATATGGATATGATAAAAGAGAGAACTAATCCAATGAAGCGGCCGAAGTAAACTTCTTTTCTTATATATGAGGTTCTGAATAATATTACCCTGCCTGCTACAAGCCTGACTAGCCTGATGAAGTATAAGGACATAAAATCAAAAATAAAAACGAGGCTAATCCTTGAAGAACCTAATGAGATTAGCTCCCACTCAATTATTATTTCCTCTAAGTGGAGATATATTCTGGCAACGTAATTAGAAAAGACTCTTAGTGAGATGAGCCCCACTCCTAATCTGATTCTGATAGAAGATATAAATTTTATTATATTTATATAGCTTATGAAAGCATCATATTGAAGCTATGAAGATGGCTTCTGCCTATAAATAATAATTATGAGGTTATTAAGTTATTTAATTTTAATTATCGCAATTTTAGTGAATGTTGCATTCGTGACACTCCTAGAGCGGAAGATTCTAGGATATAGGCAGTTGCGAAAAGGGCCCAATAAGGTCAGTATAGTTGGACTGGCACAGCCTTTTAATGATGCCATTAAGCTTTTTTCCAAGGAGTTGGTATTTCCCAACTTGGCTAATATTTTCCAGTATTTCTTAGCTCCTGCTTGTGGATTAATTATTGTATTAATTACATTTTCCCTGTTTCCCATAAAAGAGTATATGTTTTCTTTAAGGTTATCTATTATTTTCATATATATAATAATAAGTATGAATGTTTACCCTGTCTTGATTTCTGGTTGGGCCTCCAATAGAAAATATGCACTGTTGGGGGCGCTCCGGTCTGTTGCCCAAACGGTATCTTATGAGGTCAGCTTGGCACTTATATTGATGTTCTACTTGGTGTTAAGGTCAACTTTAAATCTGTTATACATATCAAATATAAATATGTTTTGATATAAGAGAATTATATTTTTACCAATAATAGGAATCTGGCTAGTGTCGTGCTTAGCAGAGACAAATCGTACGCCATTTGATTTTGCCGAGGGGGAGTCAGAGCTCGTGTCTGGATTCAATATTGAGTATGGGAGATTAGGGTTTGCCTTAATCTTTATAGCTGAGTATGCAAGAATTATTATGATGAGGATTATTTTTTCTCTCTTGTTTCTATCGAGTGGAACAAATAGAGTTAGGCTCTATCTTAGGACAACGGGGTTGGTAGGAGTATGAATCTGAGCTCGGACCACCTTTCCACGATATCGGTATGATAAGCTAATAAATTTGGCATGGAAGATCTATTTGCCTTTAGTATTATTTATACTGTCTTTTGGGCTATTTATGGTCAGTTAATAATAATTTAGTATAATACATTACATATAATTTCCACTTATAAGATTTAATTTTTAAAATTATTAAAAAATTTGGTTCTAGTTAAACATTGGTTTTTAATAGGAGTTAATATGCAAAGGGTTACCAATTCGCAATTTATATTATTTATTAATTAGGTATAATTAGTTTTATAGTTTTAGTTAAATAAGGTGCCAGCAGCTGCGGTTATACCTTGAAAACAAATTAATAACAATACATTAAATTTATAGGGAATAACAAATAGATTAGTTGTGAAATAATATTTTTTATTCTTTATATTAGAGATTGAAAAATTTTAAAAAACTGGGGTTAGTAGCCTATTATGACTTGGGTAAATTTTTTAAGGTATTAAAAGAAGAGTCTCTAAACCTAAAAAACATGGCAGTATTTTACTCCTTGCAGAGGAACTTGAATATTAATTAGATAATCCTCTTTTATTCTTACTTAATTTTTTTTTATGTGTGGTTGTTGAAATAAATATAAGATTATAATTTTTAAATCAGATGACATGTATATATAATTAAGGTAATTTTAGTTACAATTAATAAATTTATTTGGAAAAAATAGGATTTGCAAGTATTACACTAAAAACGTAAGAAGAGGTTTTAAAATGTGTACATATTGTCCGTCACTCTCAGAAATGAGATAAGTCGTAGCAAAGTAAAGGTTTTTGAAAAAGCCTTTTATTTATTCAGGAGAATAATAAGAATAATGTTTGTATTTTTAAATATGGTTTTAGTTCAGTTAATGTTTTATTCAACTCACCCAATTTCTCTCGGCCTATTTCTAATTATTTTATCTCTCTTTAGTGGCATAATAGTTATAAAGATAAATATCTCTTGGTTTTTCTATTTACTGGTGTTAGTATTTTTAGGCGGGGTGATGGTTCTGATTATTTATATAAGGACATTGGCCGCTAATGAAAAGTTTTCATTTAAAATATCGGGACTAGTGAATACTATTATATTAGCTCTATCCGGGTCTTTACTGTTTGTAATGGGCATAAAAAGAATCACGGGCAAGATGAGAATGGGCGTGATAGTGGCGGGCTCTATATATGAGTGTGTTAACATAAGAAGGTTGGTTTTTTTAATGTTTTATTTATTTCTTACGATAGTTTGTGTTGTCAAGTTAGTAAAATTTGAGTCGGGGCCTCTGATTAAGCGTTTATAAA